TTACTAATAGATTTAATGAAATCTCAAAGAAGCCCACGTTCAAGGTATTACTCAGTAAATACATATATATCTTAACTTAAGATTGACTCTTCTAGCTTAATTCAAATTGAATTTTTTGGAATCCTTTTATTCGCGAGGAGCTGGATGAGAAGAAACTCTCACGTCCGGTTCTGTAGTAGAGATGGAATTCAGAAACAACCATCAACTATAACCCCAAAAGAACCAGATTCCGTAAACAACATAGAGGCAGAATGAAGGGAATATCTTATCGAGGTAATCATATTTCTTTCGGTAAATATGCTCTTCAGGCACTTGAACCTGCTTGGATTACATCTCGACAAATAGAAGCAGGCCGACGAGCAATGACACGAAATGCACGTCGTGGTGGAAAAATATGGGTACGTATATTTCCAGACAAACCAGTTACACTAAGACCCGCAGAAACACGTATGGGTTCAGGAAAAGGATCCCCTGAATATTGGGTAGCTGTTGTTAAACCGGGGCGAATACTTTATGAAATGGGTGGAGTAACAGAAAATATAGCCAGAAGGGCTATTTCACTAGCAGCATCCAAAATGCCTATACGAACTCAATTCATTATTTCGTAATGTAATAGACAAAAATGTAGAAAGGGCTCTTAGATATGAAACAAAACCACATGTTTCTTTTTTTTTGGACAAAAATATTTCTTTTTTTTTTCTTCGCCCTTTGCATTCAAATAACGGATTAAAAAAATGATTCAACCTCAGACCCATTTAAATGTAGCAGATAATAGCGGGGCTCGAGAATTGATGTGTATTCGAATCATAGGAGCTAGCAATCGTCGATATGCTCATATTGGTGACGTTATTGTTGCTGTGATCAAAGAAGCAGTACCAAATATGCCCCTAGAAAGATCAGAAGTAGTCAGGGCTGTAATTGTGCGTACCTGTAAAGAACTCAAACGTGACAACGGGATAATAATACGATATGATGACAATGCTGCGGTTGTTATTGATCAAGAAGGAAATCCAAAAGGAACTCGAATTTTTGGTGCAATCGCCCGGGAATTGAGAGAATTAAATTTTACTAAAATAGTTTCATTAGCTCCCGAGGTATTATAAAATGAAATTGTGATCTGTTTCTAGTAGGGTATTTGAAAGAAATAGATTAATTAGTAGATTGTGTCTCACGCATATATCTTTAATAATTCATATCATATTCAAAAATAAATAAGTAAAAAACACGTTGATTATATCAAATTTGGAGAACCCAATAATTTTAGTTCATCATGGGCAGGGACACTATTGCTGAGATAATAACTTCTATACGAAATGCTGATATGGATCGAAAAAGGGTGGTTCGGATAGCATCTACAAATATTACCGAAAATATTGTTCAAATACTTTTACGAGAGGGTTTTATCGAAAACGTGAGAAAACATCGAGAAAACAACAAATATTTTTTGGTTTTAACCCTGCGACATAGAAGGAATAGGAAAAGACCCTATAGAAATATTTTAAATTTAAAACGAATAAGTCGACCTGGTCTACGAATCTATTCTAATTATCAACGAATTCCGAGAATTTTAGGTGGAATGGGGATTGTAATTCTTTCTACTTCTCGAGGTATAATGACAGACCGAGAGGCTCGACTAGAAGGAATAGGTGGAGAAATTTTGTGTTATATCTGGTAATCCTTTATAATATCAAAATTGGATTCGAAACTTCCTATTTGTTAAATTTGTGAAAAAGAAAAAGGGGGGTTGTCTAATATCTTTCTAATTAGTTGATACCTCAAGGGAATTTTAAGAACCAAAATGGAGTCATAAAGCTTTAATTACTGAATCGCTTCCCAACGGTCTATTCCCGATTCGTTTAGATCTGATTCTCAATTCTGTTTCAGTAAAGATCCGACATAGTTTTATACGGATACTGCCAGGAGATAGAGTAAAAATTGAAGTAAGTCCTTATGATTCAACCAAAGGGCGTATAATTTATCGCCTACACAACAAAGATTTAAAGGATTAGGTTTTCAACTTCACCATTCCTTTCGGGGGAATACAATTCGAGATGAAAAATTTCAAGAAACTTATTTTCTTCCAAGAAATAGATTAAGAATTAAGGTAAGGAATGAAAAATATGAAAATAAGAGCTTCCGTTCGTAAAATTTGTGAAAAATGTCGACTAATACGCAGGCGGGGACGAATTATAGTAATTTGTTCCAACCCGAGACATAAACAAAGACAGGGATAATCAGACTTGCCAGAAGAGCCGATGTATAAATAAAGAATCTGTTTTGACATGAAATGGATATATCCATATATCTCTGACTCATATTTACGAGATGATAAAATATGGCAAAAGCTATACCGAAAATTAGTTCGCGTAGGAATGGACGTATTGGTTCACGTAAGGGTGCACGTAGAATACCAAAGGGAGTTATTCATGTTCAAGCAAGTTTCAATAATACCATTGTCACTGTTACAGATGTACGGGGTCGAGTAGTTTCTTGGTCCTCC